TGCAATAGAAACAAAGACAGGGAACGGGTTACCTACTCCTAACGGTCAAAGCGAGCCCTTTAATTCAATTCTTCATTCTTTAATTAAGAATTAATCAAATCTCCCCAAGTAGGATTCGAACCTACGACCAGTCAGTTAACAGCCAACCGCTCTACCACTGAGCTACTGAGGAACAACGGGAGATTCGACCTCATAGAGTTCAACTCCCGGTCTCAACCCATGAACAATATGAGTCCGAAGCTTCCTTCGTAACTTCCGGAACTTCTTCGTAGTGGCTCCGTTCCATGCCTCATTTCATAGGGAACCTCAAAGTGGCTCTATTTCATTATATTCCATCTATATCCCAATTCCATTCATTTAATATCCCTTTGGTGTCATTGACATAAGAGATGTCATTTATAGTCTATCTGTTTCTATATATGGAAAGTTAAGAAATCATCATATAATAATCGAGAAATTGCAATATAAAAAAAAGAAAAAGGGAGGTTTGTGATGATTTTGAAACCTTTTCTACTAGGTAATCTATTATCCTTATGCATGAAGATAATAAATTCGGTCGTTGTGGTCGGACTCTATTATGGATTTCTGACCACATTCTCCATAGGGCCCTCTTCTCTCTTCCTTCTCCGAGCTCGGGTTATGGAAGAAGGAACCGAGAAGGAGGTATCAGCAACAACTGGTTTTATTACGGGACAGCTCATGATGTTCATATCGATCTATTATGCGCCTCTGCATCTAGCATTGGGTAGACCTCATACAATAACTGTCCTAGTTCTACCGTATCTTTTGTTTCATTTCTTCTGGAACAATCACAAAAACTTTTTTTATTATGGATCTACTACCAGAAATTCAATGCGTAATCTCAGCATTCAATGTGTATTCCTGAATAATCTAATTTTTCAATTATTCAACCATTTCATTTTACCAAGTTCAACGTTAGCCAGATTAGTCAACATTTATATGTTTCGATGCAACAACAAGATGTTATTTGTAACAAGTAGTTTTGTTGGTTGGTTAATTGGTCACATTTTATTCATGAAATGGGTTGGATTGGTATTATTCTGGATACGGCAAAATCATTCTATTCGATCCAATAAGTACCTTGTGTCAGAATTGAGAAATTCTATGGCTCGAATCTTTAGTATTCTCTTATTTATCACCTGTGTCTACTATTTAGGCAGAATGCCGTCGCCTATTGTCACTAAGAAACTGAAAGAAACCTCAGAAATGGAAGAAAGGGGAGAAAGTAAGGAAGAAAGCGATGTAGAAACAACTTCCGAAACGAAGGAGACTAAACAGGAACAAGAGGGATCCGCCGAAGAAGACCCTTCCCTTTGTTCGGAAGAACAGGAAGATCCGGAAAAAATAGATGAAACGGAAGAGATCCGAGTGAATGGAAAGGAAAAAACAAAGGGGGAATTCCACTTTCACTTTAAAGAGACATGCTATAAAGATAGCCCAGTTTACGAAGATTCTTATCTTGATAGGTATCAAGATAATTGGGAATTGGGAAGACTTAAAGAAGAGAAAAATGAAAAGACTTATTTCTGGTTTGAAAAACCTCTTGTGACTTTTCTTTTCGATTATAAACGATGGAATTGTCCATTGCGATATATAAAAAATGATCGGTTTGAAAATGCTGTACGAAATGAAATGTCACAATATTTTTTTTATACATGTCCAAGTAATGGGAAAAAAAAAATATCTTTTACATATCCACCTAGTTTATCGACTTTTTCGGAAATGATAGAACGAAAAATGTCTTTGTACACGACAAAAAAATTATCCCATGGAGGAGACCTGTATAATTATTGGGTTTATACCAATGAACAAAAAAAAAACAACTTGAGCAATGAATTAATAAGTCGAATAAAAGCTCTAGAAAAAGAAAAAAAAGAAAAGGGATTTTTTTCTCTAGATATGCTCGAAAAAAGGACTAGATATTGCAATCATGAGAATGAACAAGAATGCTTGACCAAAACATATGATCCTTTATTGAGCGGACCATGCCGTGGAGCAATAAAAAAATTTGATTTACGTACAATCATGAATGATTTAATTCCTTATATGGAAGATTCCATAAAAAGTCTTTGGATAAATAAGATCCATGAGCTGCTTTCTAATAATTTCCGAGAATTTGAACATCAAAAGAATTCGCTTGATGGTGGCAAATCATTTTTTAATTATATTGGTAATTCCTTAACTTCATTTTCTTTTGAATTCACACCCAAATTTTCTTTGAAAAACTGTTCTTTATTGGCAGAACAACGAAAAATTGATTCAGAAAGTCAAGCAAAATCTTTGAAATTTGTATTCGATATAATTACAATTGATCCAAATGATCAAACAACAACTAGAAATGAATCTATTGGAATAGAAGAAATCAGTAAAAAGGTTCCTCGATGGTCATATAAATTGACCAGTGTTCTAGAAGAACAGGAGGAAGAAAATGAGGAAAAATTGACGGAAGATCATGAAATTCGTTCAAGAAAAGCCAAACGTGTGGTAATTTATACTGATAATGAGAATAATACCAATTCTATTACTAATACGAATAATACTAGTAATACTGATCAAGCGGAAGAGGTGGCTTTGATACGCTACTCACAACAATCGGATTTTCGTAGGGATATAATAAAAGGATCCATGCGTACTCAAAGACGTAAAACAGTTACTTGGGAAATGTTTCAAGCAAATGTGCATTCCCCACTTTTTTTGGATCGAATAGACAAAACATTTTTTTTTTCTTCTTTTGATATCTCTGAAATGATGAATCTCATTTTTAGGAATTCGGTCGAGAGAGAACCGGAATTGAAAATTTCCAATTTTGAGGAGGAAGAGACAAAAGAAAAGAAAAAAAAAAACGAGGAGAAAAAAGAGGAAAATGAACGTATAGCAATATCAGAAACTTGGGATAACATTATATTTGCTCAAGCAATAAGAGGTTTGATGTTAGTAACCCAATCCTTTCTTAGAAAATACATTGTATTGCCTTCATTGATAATAGCTAAAAATATTGGCCGTATGTTATTATTCCAATTCCCCGAGTGGTCTGAGGATTTGAAGGAATGGAATAGAGAAATGCATGTTAAATGCACCTATAATGGTGTTCAATTATCGGAAACAGAATTTCCCAAAGATTGGTTAACAGACGGTATTCAGATAAAGATTCTATTTCCTTTCCTTCTTAAACCTTGGCGAAGATCTAAAATACGATCTCATCATGGAGATCCAATGAAAAAAAAAGGAAAAAAAGCAAATTTTTGTTTTTTAACAATTTGGGGAATGGAAGCAGAAGTTCCTTTTGGTTCTCCCCGAAAACGACCTTCTTTTTTTGAACCCATTTCTAACGAACTCCAAAAAATAATTAAAAAAATAATTAGAAAAGTCAAAAAGAATTTTTTTTTCGTTCTAAAAGTTTTTAAAGAAACAAAAAGATGGGTTATCAAAATAGTTCTAGTTATAAAACAAAAAATGAAGGGACTTGAAAAAATAAACCCCATTTTCTTATTTGAATTGAGGAAGGTAAAAATATATAAACCGAATGAAAATGTAAGAGATTCTAAAATAAATAATAAGATTATTCACGAATCAACCATTCGAATTCGATCCATGAATTGGGCAAATTACTCACTCATAGAAAAAAAAATAAAGGATCTTTCTGATAGGACAGTCATAATCAGGAATCAAATAGAACTAGAACGAATCACAAAAGACAAGAAAAAAATAGTTCTAACTTGTGATGATAAAAAATCAGAATCAAAGAAACATATTTTGCAGATATTTAAAAGAAAAAAGATCCGATTTATACGTAAATTAAATTTTTTTATGAAATCATTCATTGAAAAAATATGCATAGATATCTTTCTACGTATGATTACTACTTTTAGGATCAATGCACAATTTATCTTTGGATCAACAAAAAAAATTATCGCAAAATCGATTTACAACGATGAAACAAATCGAGAAGGAATTGATGAAACAGATCAAAATACAATGAACTTTATTTCGACTATAAAAAAATCGTTTTATAATACTAATATCAGTAATTATAATACTAATATCAGTAATAATAATTCAAATATTTATTATTATAATTATGATTTATCCTCCTTGTCCCAAGCATATGTATTTTACAAATTATCACAAACCCAATTACTTAACAAGTATCACTTGAGATCTGTACTTCAATATCCCAGGACCCATTCTTTTATTAAGGATAAAATCAAGGATTATTGTATGACACGAGGAATATTTGATTCCAAATCAAAGCAAAAGAAAATTTATAAGTCTGGAAAAAATGAATGGAAAAACTGGTTAAAGGACCATTATCAATACAATTTATCTCAGACAAAATGGTCTCGATTAGTACCTCAAAAATGGCGAAATAGAATCAACCAACGTTCCACGATTCAAAATAAAAACTCAATTAAATTTGATTCACATAAAAAAGAAAAAGACCAATTAATTCATTACATGAAACAAAATTACTATGCGGTGGCAGTGGATTCATTGACGAGTCAAAAAGAAAAATTTAAAAAACACTACAGATATTCTCTTTTATCACATAAATATATGAATTATGGGAATAGGAAGGACTCATACTCATATATTTATGAATCAACATTACAAGTAAAAGGAGACCAAGAAATTCCATACAATTTCAATACACTGAAACCCGAATCATTTTATGTATTGGTAAGTATAGCTATTAGTAATTATCTAGAAAAGGAATATATTATTGCTACACATAAAAATCTGGATAGAAAATATTTTGATTGTAGAATTCTCCATATTTGTCTTAGAAAAAATATCGACATTGAGACCTGGACCAATACGCATATCAGCACCAAAACTGAGAAAAATACTAAGACTGAAAACAAAATTATTAAAAAATTGAAAAAAAAAGATATTTTTTCTCTTACAATTCATCAAGGAATTAAACCATCCCATCAAAAAAAACACTTTTTTGATTGGATGGGAATGAATCAAGAAAAGGTTTATCGTACCATATCAAATCTGGAACCCCGGTTCTTCCCAGAATTTGTGTCACTTTTTGATGCATATAAGATTAAACCATGGATCGTACCAATCAAATTACTTCTTTTTAATTTTTATTTCTATGAAAATATTAGTCAAAAAAAAAGCATCAACATAAATCAAATAAAAAAGAAAAATCTTCAGATATCATCTAATCAAAAAGAATATCTTAAATTAGAAAATTCCAACCAAGAAAAAAACGAACAACAGGGACAAGAAAATCTTGGATCAGATCTACGAAAAAAAAACAAAAAAAAAAATGTTGAAGACAATTACGCGGGATCAGACATTAAAAAAGGTAAAAAGAAAAAACAATCCAAAAAAAAGAAGGAAGCAGAACTAGATTTCTTCCTGAAAAAATATTTCCTTTTTCAATTAAGATGGGATGACTCCTTGAATCAAAGAATGATCAATAATATCAAGGTATATTGTCTCCTACTTAGACTGATAAATCCAAGGAAAATTGCTATATCCTCGATTCAAAGAGGAGAAATGCATCTGGATGTAATGCTAATTCAGAAAGATCTAGCTCTTACAGAATTGATAAAAGGGGGAGTATTTATTATCGAACCGATTCGTTTATCTATAAAAAGGGATGGAAAATTTATTATATATCAAACCCTAGGTATTTCATTGATCGATAAAATTAAGCACCAAACTAACAGAAAATGCATAAAAAAAAGATATATTGATAAGAAGAATTTTGATAAATCCGTTGCAAGACACGGCAATATGCTTGTGGATAGAGACAAAAGTAATTATGATTTCTTTGTTCCTGAAAATATTCTATCTCCTAGACGTCGTAGAGAATTTAGAATTCTAATTTGTTTTAATTCTCGTAATTGGAATTTTGTGGATAGAAATCTAGTATTTTGCAATGAAAACAACATAAGAAACTCTGGAAAATTTTTGAATGAGGACAAGCATTTCAATACTAATACAGATACAAATAAATTTACAGATACAAATAAATTCATTAAATGCAAATTGTTTCTTTGGCCCAATTACCGATTAGAAGATTTAGCTTGTATGAATCGCTATTGGTTTAATACCAATAATGGCAATCGTTTCAGTATGTCAAGGATATATATGTATCCACGATTCATAATTTGTTAATAGTATATTTCTTATATATCTGTGATATTTTTCGGTAGATGAAAGCCGAAAGATATACATATACGCTGTATTACATTCTGATACATGACACGGATCTAATGGCGTATCAACCCAATTGGATCTAGGACAAAATCGGCAGAATCTTTTTAGGTACAAAGAAATCATTCTCTTCCATGAATGTAGAAATGTATTTTATCTTTCTTTATTTTTGTGTGTACTAGATTAAAATAACTGGCATAAAGATTATTATTTTTATTTTTCCTGATCGATTCAGTAAAGTAAAATAAATCCATGGGAAAGAAAAAAAAGATAGAAAAATTTTTTTATGATCAAAAATTCATTCATCTCAGTTATTTCACAAGAAGAAAAAGAAGAAAACAAGGGTTCTGTTGAATTTCAAGTATTAAATTTTACCAGTAAGATACGTAGACTTACTTCACATTTGGAATTGCACAAAAGAGATTTTTTATCCCAAAGAGGTCTACGAATAATTCTGGGAAAACGTCAACGGCTCCTGGCTTATTTGTCAAAGAAAAATAGAGTCCGTTATAAGAAATTAATGGATCAGTTGGATATTCGGGAGCCAAAAACTCGTTAATTTAATCGTTTGAATTTTTTTTTTAGTTATTTTATTAGATTTTTCATTTTGATGAACCTCGTTTTGAGGAATTCGTGGAATAATGAATTAAGGAAGAAAAAATATGACTATACCGACTACAAGAAAAGATCTCATGATAGTCAATATGGGTCCTCAACACCCATCAATGCATGGTGTTCTTCGACTGATCGTTACTCTCGATGGTGAAGATGTTATTGATTGTGAACCCATATTGGGATATTTACACAGAGGGATGGAAAAAATAGCGGAAAACCGAACAATTATACAATATCTTCCTTATGTAACACGTTGGGATTATTTAGCTACTATGTTCACAGAGGCAATAACGGTAAATGCACCAGAACAATTGGAAAATGTTCAAGTACCTCAGAGAGCCAGTTATATCAGAGTAATTATGCTGGAGCTGAGCCGTATAGCTTCTCATTTGTTATGGCTTGGGCCTTTTATGGCGGATATCGGTGCACAGACTCCTTTTTTCTATATTTTCAGAGAGAGAGAATTGTTATATGATTTATTCGAAGCCGCCACAGGTATGCGAATGATGCATAATTATTTCCGCATCGGAGGAGTAGCTGCTGATCTACCTCATGGCTGGATAGATAAATGTTTGGATTTCTGCGATTATTCTTTAACAGGAGTTGTTGAATATCAAAAACTTATTACACGGAATCCCATTTTTTTGGAACGAGTTGAAAGAGTGGGCATTATTGGTGGAGAGGAAGCAATAAATTGGGGTTTATCAGGACCAATGTTACGAGCTTCTGGAATCCAATGGGATCTTCGTAAGGTTGATCATTATGAGTGTTACAATGAATTCGATTGGGAAGTCCAATGGCAAAAAGAAGGAGATTCATTAGCTCGTTATTTAGTACGAATAGGTGAAATGGGGGAATCCATAAAAATTATTCAACAGGCTCTAGAAGGAATTCCTGGAGGGCCCTATGAGAATTTAGAAGTCCGACGCTTTGATAGAGCAAAAAATTCCGAATGGAATGATTTTGAATATAGATTTATTAGTAAAAAACCTTCACCCAATTTTGAATTATCGAAACAAGAACTTTATGTCAGAGTAGAAGCCCCAAAAGGAGAATTAGGAATTTATTTGATAGGGGATAATAGCATTTTCCCCTGGAGATGGAAAATTCGTCCACCCGGTTTCATCAATTTGCAAATTCTTCCTCAGCTAGTTAAAAGAATGAAATTGGCTGATATCATGACGATACTAGGTAGTATAGATATCATTATGGGAGAAGTTGATCGTTGAAATGATAATTGATACGACAGAAGTACAAGCTATCAATTCTTTTTCTACATTGGAATCCATAAAAGAAATCTATGGACTCATATGGATGTTTGTATCCATTTTTACCCTTATATTTGGAATCATAATAGGGGTACTAGTAATTGTGTGGTTAGAAAGAGAAATATCTGCAACGATACAACAACGTATTGGGCCTGAATATGCTGGTCCGTTGGGAATTCTTCAAGCTCTAGCAGATGGGACTAAATTACTTTTTAAGGAGGACCTACTCCCATCTAGAGGGGATATTCGTTTATTTAGTGTCGGACCGTCTATAGCGGTCATATCAATTCTACTAAGTTATTTAGTAATTCCTTTTGGGTACCGCCTTGTTTTAGGTGATCTCAGTATAGGTGTTTTTTTATGGATCACCATTTCAAGTATTGCCCCTATTGGGCTTCTTATGTCAGGATATGGATCGAATAATAAATATTCTTTTTCAGGTGGTCTACGAGCTGCTGCTCAATCTATTAGTTATGAAATACCATTAACTCTATGTGTGTTATCAATATCTCTACGTGTGATTCGTTGGAACATGAACTTTTACCTCTTTCCTAGAAATAAATAGAGAAAGGAGGTTGAATGTATTGAATAGATATTTTTTTTTTATTCATCGATGAGTTAAACCAGATAGTTATATGAGTGAAACAAAACAGCTTATAAATTTGCAGTAAGAAGAGAAAATCTCATTCCCTCTGTACAAGAATGAAGTTAAAGTAAACATAAGCAGCGTAAACTGTTTACCCCAAGATTGAGATTCTTTGATTAGTCATCATATCTTGAAGCGGGTGCAAAAGATCGACTGTATGGAGTTTACACTACTGCCTTGTATGTATTAACATACCGGGGATCAATCAAAAATCGGTGGACAGTTAGGAACACCAAGGTACACAAAGGATTAGTAATGGGGATAATGTAAGGTATCAAAAAAAGAGATATTTCTGCATAAAACGAATCATAATAAGGGCTTTAAGTTGGTAGAAATGATCAAGAAGTACCTCCCTACGATTCCGATCTCGAGTATGCTCCTATTCACTGATTAAAGAAATGACTATCAAGAACGAATTAATCCTTTATTTTTTTTTTCTAAATTAAATACCTTCTTCTGAGACAGAAGAACAGGAACAAAAGAAATGGAATGCAATAATCGAATGAATGAATAAAAATTTTTATAAAATAAAAAAAAAAGATCTTTATTTATTCTTTCTTTCCTATATACGTATTCATACATACGGAATTCTTATCATGATTCATGAACTAATGCCTATATATATATATATATATTGATAACGAATATTTTATTGAAAGATTAAGTTATTACCGAACAAAGAAAAATTATCATTATAAGGATGAGATCAATTCGAAAGCACTTTTTTTTCTTATTCTAGCGGACAGAATTCCATTGGTCTAATTTGGGACTCTCCGATGTATCTTTATTCGATCTATCCTCCAAAGAGGACGAAAATACCGAACCAGTCCTTACATTTATTTGTGGCCATAGAGGAGCCGTATGAAGCTGAAGTTTCATGTACGGTTTTGTAATAGCGATGGGAACAGTGATGTTATTATCGACTATGATTATCTAATAGTTCAAGTACAGTTGATATAGTTGAAGCACAGTCAAAATATGGTTTTTGGGGGTGGAATCTGTGGCGTCAACCTATAGGGTTTATTGTTTTTCTAATTTCTTCTCTAGCCGAATGTGAGAGATTGCCATTTGATTTACCGGAAGCAGAGGAGGAATTAGTAGCAGGTTATCAAACCGAATATTCAGGTATCAAATTTGGTTTATTTTATATTGCTTCTTACCTAAATCTATTACTTTCTTCATTATTTGTAACAGTTCTTTACTTAGGTGGGTGGAATTTTTCGATTCCGTACATATCTATTCCTGAACTTTTCGGAATAAATAAAATGGCCGGAGTTTTTGGAATGACAATTGGTATCTTTATTACATTAGCTAAAGCTTATTTGTTTCTGTTCATTCCTATCACAACAAGATGGACTTTGCCTAGGATAAGAATGGACCAACTATTAAATCTTGGATGGAAATTTCTTTTACCTATTTCTTTAGGTAATCTATTATTGACAACTTCTTCCCAACTTGTTTCACTATAAATAAGAAAATACGATAACGATATTCCAGATTCATAACCTCTTTCAAACAAGAGAAAGAAACATCAATTTATTCCTGGATATTTACAATATGTTCTCTATGGTGACTGGGTTCATGAATTATAGTCAACAAACAATACGAGCTGCAAGGTATATTGGTCAAAGTTTCGTAATTACCTTATCCCACACAAATCGTTTACCTATAACTATTCAATATCCTTATGAAAAATCGATCACATCAGAGCGTTTCCGTGGTCGAATCCACTTTGAATTTGATAAATGCATTGCTTGTGAAGTATGTGTTCGTGTATGCCCGATAGATCTACCCGTTGTTGATTGGAGATTTGAAAGAGATATTAAAAAAAAACAATTGCTTAATTATAGTATTGATTTTGGGGTCTGTATATTTTGTGGTAATTGTGTCGAGTATTGTCCAACAAACTGTTTATCAATGACTGAAGAATATGAACTTTCTACTTCTGATCGTCACGAATTGAATTATAATCAAATTGCTTTGGGTCGGTTACCAATGTCAATAATTGGAGATTACACAATTCAAACAGTTATGAATTCGACTCAAATCAAAATAGACAAAGATAAACCCTTTGATTCAAGAACGATTACCAATTACTAAGATTTTGTTTTGATATATAGGATTCAAGCTTTTTTTTTAAATTTCGGTTGGTCAGTATTCAGTAACTACAAATAATAACTAAGAATTATTGATTGTCGAGAACTATTCTTTGATTTAAACTGAGAAATGTATTTTTCGCGATGATTTCGAAATATACAATTCTCATTACTCTTTTCTCGATAATTTTATCTATATCTACGCTAATCCATTTGAAAAATAATTTAATTCATATAGGAATGTATCATATACAATAAAAAAAAGGGGTAACTCCCTTTCCCTTTCCTGGACCATTCAGTAAGGTCATGAAATATTTCGACTTATTTATTAATTTATCATTTTAATAATGGATTTACCTGGACCAATACATGATATTCTTGTAGTATTTTTTGGATCAGTTCTTGTATTAGGAGGTCTGGGAGTAGTATTACTTACCAATCCCATTTTTTCTGCCTTTTCGTTGGGATTGGTTCTTGTTTGTATATCCTTATTCTATATTCTATTGAATTCCTATTTTGTAGCTGCCGCACAGCTCCTTATTTATGTTGGAGCCATAAATGTCTTAATCATATTTGCTGTAATGTTCATGAATGGTTCAGAATATTCCAATGATTCCTATTTTTGGACCATTGGAGATGGGGTCACTTCACTGGTTTGTACAAGTATTCTTTTTTCACTAATTACTATTATCCCAGATACGTCATGGTACGGAATTTTTTGGACTACAAGATCAAGCCAGATTATAGAACAGGACCTAATAAGTAACATTCAACAAATTGGGATTCATTTATCAACAGATTTTTATCTTCCGTTTGAACTCATTTCCATAGTTCTTTTAGTTTCCTTGATAGGTGCAATTACTATGGCTCGTCAATAAGAAATACTTAGAATTTAATTCTAAGATTTATAAATTCTAAGATTTATAAATTCTAAATAAATAAAATAAATGGAAGGGTTTAAGGTTTTTATAAGGTTTTTATTTAATTAACCCTATCTATTGCAAATACCTTCTTTTATTCTGTAATCGTTCGATTCTAATCAATCGAATCGGTTGAATTGTTGTTCATATTGAAATGAATCGAGATTGATAAGGAGTTAGTCAATGATGTTCGAGCATGTACTTTTTTTGAGTGTCTATTTATTCTCTATCGGTATCTATGGATTGATCACAAGTCGAAAGATGGTTAGAGCACTTATGTGTCTTGAGCTTATACTCAATTCGGTTAATATCAATCTCGTAACATTTTCTGATATATTTGACAGTCGCCAATTAAAAGGCGACATTTTCTCAATCTTTGTTATAGCTGTTGCGGCTGCTGAAGCAGCTATTGGGCTAGCTATTGTTTCATCAATCCATCGTAACAGAAAATCAACTCGTATCAATCAATCGAATTTGTTGAATAATTAGTTATGATCATAAGATACATACACATAGAATATTAATCTATTAGATATTCTATTAGATATTCTATTATATAATATAAAAAAAAAATATTAAATTTAATATAAAATATCAATTTTATTATTATTATTATATTATTTTTTATATTAAATTGACTTTCATTTTTGTATAATATTTTTAGAATTAATTTAATATATTATTATTATTATTTTATTATTATTATCTTATTATAATATAATATATTTTATTATTATTATTATTATTATTATTATTATTATTATTATTATTATTATTATTATTATTATTATTATTATTATTATTATTATTATTATTATTATTATTATTAATATATAAATATAAAATATATACTAAATATATACTAAATATATATATATTTAGTATTGAATTAATTTACTATTGACCAATTTGTTGGTCAATTTGAATTCACATGTGCAATTCGCATGATCATGGTTGTTGAAAGAGAAATCAAAGTCTCTTGGACTTTTCTCATGAACAGATTTAGAAATATATTGATTCTTAAAATTTTGATAAACCACTGCTTCGTCTGGTGTCTACAATATAAATGTATGATTCATTTACTACTAATTTTTTATTTTATTTTACCAGATCGAAAATTTTTTATGCTCAAAACTGGAATTTATAGATCCAATGTCACATTCAGTAAAAATTTATGATACATGTATAGGGTGTACTCAATGTGTACGAGCCTGCCCCACAGATGTATTGGAAATGATACCTTGGGACGGATGTAAAGCTAAACAAATTGCTTCCGCACCAAGAACCGAGGACTGTGTAGGTTGTAAGAGATGCGAATCCGCCTGCCCAACAGATTTTTTGAGTGTCCGTGTTTATTTATGGCATGAAACAACTCGCAGCATGGGTCTATCTTATTGATACGTTACAAAAAACTCCACTTGAATCATTTGATTCCTCTTTACCGACAAAAGCCCGTACTCGATAAAATTTATTATTTCGAGCACGGGTTTTTCTGGTCAAAACATATCTTGTCTTTATCACGAGTTATTTTCCTTGGTTAACAATACTTGTTGTTTTGCCGATATTCGCGGGTTCCTCAATTTTCTTTTTTCCTCATCGGGGAAATAAGATGTTTAGATGGTATACTATTTGTATATGTTTATTAGAGCTCCTTCTAACAACCTATGCATTCTGTTATCATTTCCAATTGGACGATCCATTAATCCAATTAGAGGAAGATTATAAATGGATAGATATTTTTGATTTTCACTGGAGACTGGGAATCGATGGACTTTCCATAGGACCCATTTTACTGACAGGATTTATCACTACTTTAGCTACTTTAGCGGCTTGGCCAGTTACGCGAAATTCGCGATTATTCTATTTCCTGATGTTAGCAATGTACAGCGGTCAAATAGGATCATTTTCTTCTCGAGACCTTTTACTTTTTTTCATCATGTGGGAGTTAGAATTAATTCCTGTTTACTTACTTTTATCCATGTGGGGCGGAAAAAAACGTCTCTACTCGGCTACAAAGTTTATTTTGTACACAGCAGGGGGTTCCATTTTTCTCTTAATAGGAGTTCTAGGTATGGGTTTATATGGTTCCAATGAACCAACATTAGATTTTGAAAGATTAACTAATCAATCATATCCTGTGGCATTGGAAATAATATTATATTTTGGTTTCTTTATTGCTTATGCTGTCAAATCGCCGATTATACCCCTGCATACATGGTTACCAAATACCCATGGAGAAGCACATTACAGTACATGTATGCTTCTAGCTGGAATCTTATTAAAAATGGGGGCATATGGATTGATTCGGATCAATATGGAATTATTACCCCACGCTCATTCTATATTTTCTCCCTGGTTGCTAATAGTTGGAACGATACAAATAATCTATGCAGCTTTAATTTCTCTCGGTCAACGCAATTTTAAAAAGAGAATAGCCTATTCCTCTGTATCTCACATGGGTTTTACAATTATAGGAATTAGTTCTATAACCGACATGGGACTCAATGGAGCCATTTTACAAATACTCTCTCATGGATTTATCGGTGCTGCACTTTTTTTCTTGGCGGGAACGAGTTGTGATAGAATACGTCTTGTTTATCTCGACGAAATGGGAGGGATATCTATCCCAATGCCAAAAATATTTACCATGTTCAGTAGTTTCTCGATGGCTTCTCTTGCATTGCCAGGAATGAGTGGTTTTGTTGCGGAATCAGTAGTATTTTTTGGAATAATTACTAGTCCAAAATATCTTTTAATGCCAAAAATACTAATTACCTTTGTAATGGCAATTGGAGTGATATTAACTCCTATTTATTTATTATCTATGTCACGTCAGATGTTCTATGGATACAAGCTATTCAATGTTCCACACTCTAATTTTTTTGATTCTGGACCACGAGAACTATTTGTTTCAATTTGTATCTTTCTACCCGTAATAGGGATTGGTATTTATCCTGATTTCGTTCTCTCGTTATCAGTTGACAGGGTACAAGCTATCCTATCTAATTACTTTTATAGATAGTGTTTCATTAATGAGACAAAAAGTCTTATAATTCTTTAATTTTAAATTTTAAGATTTTTTTTTAATCGTTCACTGTACAATGCAAAAAAATAAAGCGAATTAGAATTGTAATGAGATGCATTTCGAGTTTTTGTTTTGACAAACTGTCAAAACAAAAACTCGAACAAGCAAACTTTCGTTATATATGGGACGATATTCTTATGTATTTTTCATGTAGCTTATTCAATTAGATGTTAATGTGAATGAACCATAACTATGTAAACCTATTCCTAATAGATTGACCCCAAAATAGCATATCCAAATTATAAAAAATCCTATAGAAGCTATAAGTGCCGAATTCGTACCTTGTAAACTTTGATTTGTTCTAGTATGTGAATAAATCGCGAATATGGTCCAAGTAATAAATGCCCAAGTTTCCTTCGGGTCCCAACTCCAATAAGATCCCCATGCTTCATTAGCCCATACTGCTCCACAAAGAATGCCTATGGTTAAAAAGGTAAACCCTAAACTAATCATACGATAACTCCAATAATCCAAACGCTGAGTCAATTGATATTTGTAATAATTTCGAAATGAAAGAAAAGAAGTGTTTTTAAAAACGCTTCTTCTTTTTTCATTCAAGTATTTAATCTCACCAAAGAAAAATGATCTAATTAAGAAATTATTGCTTTTACAAAAAAAATTGATGTTGTTTCGAAATGTAATGACTAGAAGAGCGATTGATAATAACGATCCGCATAAAAGAGCTGCATAGCTCAATAACATCATACTTACGTGCATCATTAACCACTGAGATTGTAGAGCAGGTACTAATATTGCGGATTGATGCATTTCAGTTGAAAGACCCGACGTAGCGAAGCCTTGAGTAAAAATAGTACTTGGGGTAGTTATTGTGCTTAAATCATTTTTATGGTTCAATTTCTTGGAAATTATATGAATAATAAAGAAACTACATGAAAGGAAGATTAATGACTCGTATAAATTACTTAACGGAAAATGTCCTGAAGAAATCCAACGAGAAACTAATAATCCTGTTATAGAGAAAAAGGTGGCTATCATCCCTTTTTCCGATGAATCACGTAATCCTACGATTTCGTAGATTAATAAGTTCATGAAATGAATCGTAATTACAATTGAAATGATCGAAAAAGAGATATGAGTTAATATATGTTCTAAAGTCACAAATATCATAAAAAAAGTGTCCCATTACAGAATTGAAATCGGAAATTGAATACATTATAGGATACATTGTGTCTCTTTTATAGGATGCCGCCACTCGGACTCGAACCGAGATGCTCTAGCACTGCTTCCTAAGAGCAGCGTGTCTACCGATTTCACCATGGCGGCTTACTTGAAATAATAATATTCATTTCATGTCGAATCGTCAAGAATCAAGGATTCAATATAGTTTAGGAAACATTAGAATCGATGAAAAAAGACTCGTTTAAATTCATATTTGAATCTTCAATAAAATAATCCTTAGTTAGTATCGTCCTAGGTTCAGTTTTAACAATCAACTTTCACGTACTATAAACTAAGTTCCCCCGATACAGTTGAAATTTCGATAGTTTTGCTCTCAGTAGAGGTATAGAATTAAGAATTGTCCCTTTTCTTTCTATTTTTTTTTTTTATGATTTGAAAAAAAAATCAAATAACTAAGATCTCATATGTATTACAATTTCATCACTAAATCCATTTGGAATTTTTCTAACGATTCCGATACTTTAGTATCATTAAGTATTAATACTCTTCATTGTGTATATGTATATAATATAAATAAGGTAACATTTACCAAACCAATTAAGTTTTAGGTTAGGCATATAACAAAATAAAAGAGTTTAAATTTCTATGGCAATTGTACTATTCACAATAGAAAATCTTAATCCTATTTTTCTATTGTGAAAAGTTAATGGATAGGGAAAAATACTATTCTTAATAAGAACCCAATATACAGAAAACTCTTATTCTACATACCACAGCAGCTAGTTCTAACTATTCTAACTAATATTGAGTAGTTCAATACATTAATTAATGTGAATCGTTCATCTTAAAAAATTTTCAGCTCTTCGAGCTATGTCAATTCCAATTATCCCAAGACTTTATTATTTGTTTGTTGCACAAAAAAACTTTTTGAATGTCCAGTAGACACCGATTTCGCTAAAGAAAAAGCTTTTACTGCAGTTAAATATCCCTTTTTCTTCCAAATATTCCTACGAATATGTTTTTTTGACATAGAAATACATTTTTTTGGAACTGCCATTCAAAAAAGGGTTACTCATTTTTATTTATCGTTGTATGTGAAAGACGTGTATTGCTCGGAATAGATCGTTTTTTTTAATCATTATCTATACTTTATTCTGTGAATAATAATTCTGTGAATAATAGTTTTTTTAACTTTCAACATTTAACTAACATAAAAAAACAAATAACATTAACATAAAATAACTAAAAAAACAAATAATATATATATATATATATTATTTTTTTTTCATTATTTTTGTTTATTGTTCTTTTCGAAAGAGATAAGAATTGGTGAATCGGAAAAAATTTTTAATTATAAAAAAAATCTCAATTTGTTTGTTTTCTTATGGAACATACATATCAATATGCATGGATAATACCTTTTCTTCCACTTACAGTTACTATGTCAATAGGATTTGGACTTATACTTATTCCGACAGCAACAAAAAATATTCGTCGTATATGGGTTTTTCCTAGTATTTTTCTCTTAAGTATAGCTATGGGATTTTCGGCCAATCTGTCTATTCAACAGATAAATGGAAGTTTTATTTATCAATATCTATGGTCTTGGACCATAGATATTGATTTTTCCTTAGAATTTGGATATTTGATCGATCCACTTACTTCTATTATGTCAATACTAATTACTACTGTTGGAGTCATGATTCTTATTTATAGTGACAATTATATGTCTCACGACCAAGGATATTTGAGATTTTTTGCTTATATGAGTTTTTCCAATACTTCCATGTTGGGATTAGTTACTAGTTCTAATTTGATACAAATTCATATTTTTTGGGAACTAGTGGGAATGTGTTCATATTTATTAATAGGGTTTTGGTTCACACGACCGATTGCCGCAAGTGCTTGTCAAAAAGCTTTTGTAACTAATCGTGTAGGAGATTTTGGTTTATTATTAGGAATTTTAGGTCTTTATTGGATAACAGGTAGTTTGGAATTTCGGGATTTGTTCGAAATAGCTAATAACTTGATCCATAATAATGGGATCAGTTCCTTATTTGCTACTTTATGTGCCTCTTTATTATTTGTCGGTGCAGTTGCTAAATCTGCACAATTCCCCCTCCACGTATGGTTACCTGATGCCATGGAAGGACCTACTCCTATCTCGGCCCTTATACACGCTGCTACTATGGTAGCAGCAGGAATTTTTCTTGTAGCTCGGCTTATTCCTCTTTTCATAGACATACCTTATATAATGAATTTCATTTCTTTAATAGGTGTAATAACAGTACTATTAGGAGCTACTTTTTCTCTTGCTCAAAGAGACATTAAAAGAAGTTTAGCCTATTCTACAATGTCTCAATTAGGTTATATTATGTTAGCTCTAGGTATAGGTTCTTATCGAGCGGCTTTATTCCATTTGATCACTCATGCCTATTCTAAAGCTTTATTGTTTTTGGGATCTGGATCTATTATTCATTCAATGGAACCTATTGTTGGATATTCACCAGAAAAAAGTCAGAATATGGCTCTTATGGGTGGTTTAACAAGATATGTTCCAATTACAAGAACTACTTTTTTATTAGGTACACTTTCTCTTTGTGGTATTCCACCTCTTGCTTGTTTTTGGTCCAAAGATGAAATTCTTAATGATACTTGGTTATATTCACCAATTTTTGCAATAATACCTTGTTTCACAATAGGATTAACCGCATTTTATATGTTTCGGGTATATTTACTTACCTTTGATGGGTATTTGCGTGTTTATTTTCAAAATCACAGTAGCACTAAAAATAATTTGTTCTATTCAATATCTCTATGGGGAAAAGAAGGACCAAAAACAGTCAATAAAAATTTACTTTTATCAACAATGAATAAAAAGGTTTACTTTTTTTCAAAAGATACATATAAAATCATTGATAATGATAAGATACGATACTTTAGTACTTACTTTGGAAATAAATATACTTCCATGTATCCTCATGAATCAGACAATACTATGCTATTTCCTCTGCTTGTATTGGTACTATTTACTTTGTTCGTTGGATCAATAGGAATTTCTTTTGATCAAGGAGTAATGGATTTTGATATATTATCAAAATGGTTAACCCCCTCCCAAAATCTTTTCCATCCAAATTCGAATTATTCTGTGAATTGGTATGAATTTTTTACAAATTCAATTTTTTCAGTAAGTATAGCCATTTTCGGATTATTCATAGCATATATTTTATATGGGTCTGTTTATTCATTTTTCCAGAATTTGGACTTAATCAATTCATTTGTAAAAGGGAGCCCTAAGAGAATTATCTTGGACCAAATAAAAAGTGTTATATACAATTGGTCATATAATCGTGGTTACATAGATATTTTTTATACTAGGGTTTTAGCCATGGGTATAAGAGGATTAACCGAGCTAACTCAGTTTTTTGATAGACATATAATTGATGGAATTACAAATGGAGTTGGCCTTACAAGTTCCCTTATAGGTGAAGGTATCAGATATATGGGGGGAGGACGAATCTCGTCTTATTTATTTTTATATTTTTTTTATGTATCAATATTTTTATTATTTTTTTTGTTCATTGGTATAAACCCAATAATTATACAGGTCTCCTCCATGGGATAATTTTTTTGTCGTGTACAAAGACATTTTTCGTTCTATCATTTCCGAAAAAGTCGATAAACTAGGTGGATATGTAAAAGATATTTTTTTTTTCCCATTACTTGGACATGTATAAAAAAAATATTGTGACATTTCATTTCGTACAGCATTTTCAAACCGATCATTTTTTATATATCGCAATGGACAATTCCATCGTTTATAATCGAAAAGAAAAGTCACAAGAGGTTTTTCAAACCAGAAATAAGTCTTTTCATTTTTCTCTTCTTTAAGTCTTCCCAATTCCCAATTATCTTGATACCTATCAAGATAAGAATCTTCGTAAACTGGGCTATCTTTATAGCATGTCTCTTTAAAGTGAAAGTGGAATTCCCCCTTTGTTTTTTCCTTTCCATTCACTCGGATCTCTTCCGTTT